GAGAATTCATGAATCACTTAGTCAAATTCGATCTACAGGTTGGACAGATTATTCACAGGCAGAAGAAGAAATGAAACATAGGATTGATAGAAGAAACACAATCAGAAATGAAATAGAAATAATGAAAAAAAAGAAAAAAAATAATGCAGAATCATCGCCAAAAATTTTGAAAATATTAAAAATAAAAAATATTGAATTATTAGTTAAATTTTTCATTGAAAAAATATACATAGATATCTTTCTATGTATCATTAATATGCGCAGAATCCCTCTACAACTTTTTCTCGAATCAAAAAAAAAAACTCTTGATAATGATAAATACATTAACAATAATGAAACAAATCCAGAAAGGATTAATAAAACAAAACAAAATAAAATTGACTTTATTTTGTCTATGACTCTAAAAAGGGTTTTTGATAATCTTAGAAATAATAAGCGGAAGTCAAATATTTTTTTTGATTTATCTTACTTGTCACAAAAATATGTATTTTTCAAATTATCACAAACGCAAATTATTAACTTCAATAAGTTAAGATCTATTCTTCAATATAATGGACCCTCTTTTTTTCTTAAGACTGAAATAAAGGATTTTTTTGGAAGACAAGGAATATTTGATTCCGAATTAAGACATAAGAAACTTCCAAATTATCGAATGAATCCATGGAAAAACTGGTTAAGAGGTCAGTATCAATACGATTTATCTCAGATTACATCGTCTAGAGTAATCCCCAAAAAATGGCGAAATAGAATCAACCAATTCCAGACGTCTCAAAATAAAGATTTAAACAAATTGTATTCCTCTGAAAAAGACCAATTACTTGATTCAAAAAAAAAACAAAATTCGAAAGTCTATTTATTACCAAATAAAGAGGATAATTTAAAAAAAAACTATAGATATGATCTTTTATCATATAAATATATTCATTCTGAAACTAAAAATAACTACTATATTTATAGATCATCATTAGAAACAAATAATAACCAAGAAAATTCCACTAGAAATAAAGAAAAATTTTTTAGCATACTCAAGAATATTCCTAGCAAGAAGTATTTAGGAAAAGGCGATATTATATATATGGAAAAAAATAAAGATAGAAAATTTTTGTATAAAATTAATAAAAATATTAAGGTTGAACCTAATAAGGACCCAATAAAGGATAAAATTCATAATAATGGTCTTTTTTATCTTCCGATTGATTCAAAAATAAATTACAAAAAGGTATTTTTTGATTGGATGGGAATGAATGAAAAAATCTTAATCTTAAATTGCCTCATATCGAATCCGAAAGTTTTTTTCTTTCCAAAGTTTGGGATACTTTATCATAAATATAAAGAGAAACCTTGGTTTATTCCAAGCAAATTACTTCTTTTTAATTTGAATATCAATCCCAATTTTAGTGAAAATAAAAATATCAACGGAAAGCAAGAAGAGGATTGTTTCAAATTTAGCCCATCAAATTCAAAACAATATTTTGAATTAAATAATCAAAACAATATTGAAGAATACTTTTTAGAATCCATCGAAAAACTAAAAATATTCCTTAAAGGAGATTTTCCTTTGCAATTAAGATGGGGTGGACGTTTCAATAAATTGAATCAAAAAATAATGAATAATATCCAGATATATGGTCTAGTACTTAGCCTGATAAATGTCAGAAAAATTACTATATCCTATATTCAAAGGAAAGAAATAGATCTGGATATAATGAGTAGGCATTTAAATCTTACACAATTAATGAAAAAAGGAATATTAATTCTGGAACCTGCCCGCCTATCTCTAAAAAATGACGGACAGTTTTTTATGTATCAAATCATAGGTATTTCATTGGTTCATAAAAGTAAGCACCAAAGTAATCAAGGATACAAAAAACAAAAAAATGTTGCTAAAAATACAGACAAAAAGAATTCTGATTTGCTTGTTCCTGAAAAAATTTTATCGTCTAGACGTCGTAGAGAATTAAGAATTCTCATTTCTTTCAATTTGAATTTAAAGAATAACACTGGTGTGCATAGAAACACATTAGTTTACAACGAGAACAAGATAAAAAAATGGAGTCAATTTTTGGATGAAAATCAAGATTTTGACATAAAAAAAAATGAATTAATTAAATTCAAGTTCTTTTTTTGGCCTAATTATCGATTAGAAGATTTAGCTTGTATGAACCGCTATTGGTTTGATACCAATAATGGGAGCCGCTTGAGTATGTTAAGGATATATATGTATCCATGATTAACAATTTTGAGTTTCCTAGATATTCTGTTGTTCTATCAATCATATTTTTCTGTTCGTGATCTAAATATCTCCATGTTATATGCAAGCAACCAAATGAACATATGCACTGTCTTACATTCCAGTCTAGGATAGTGCAATAATAAGGAAATGCCGTAGGAAAAATGTCGTATCAATTAAAGTTATAAATTCATCAACAGAATCTTCGTACTAAACTATTTGGTATCGTCTTTTTACTATACAAATGAACTCCAAAATAGGATTTGTTAA